AAATCCAAAAATGCATTTTTCCCTTTCTATGAACCAGTAAAGAGTGTCGAGGGATATACTTTCATTCCCAAAGCAAAAAGAAGTCTTGATTTCTTTTTGCTTTCCTATTTTTCCATTTCGCTTTTATTGTTTGTTAGGTTTGGAACTATGTAATTAATTGAAGTGGAAAGGCAATCTGATGATCCTTCATCAGAAGATTGTCCAAGGAAGACGCAAGGTGGGTTATAGAAAAAACAAGGAAACGGATGATAAATAAAATTTTTGAGTAATTGAGTCAGGAATCAAAATTGGAATTCGGTATGGATAAAAGAACTTCCTATGTTATACTATTCAAGTCTTGACAACGGGTTGATTTGATAGATCAGATATTGTTATTCATGATAGTGATCCGGTTCAAGATCATCAAGAGGTAATTCATTCATTGAATTTACAGACGATAGACAAAAGATTTATCATCTCTAGGGGATTAAATCCCGAGTTATTGCGAAGTAAAAAACCGATGAGATTATGGAAGTCAATATTCTTGCATTTATTGCTACTGCACTATTCATTCTAGTTCCTACCGCTTTTCTACTTATCATTTACGTAAAAACAGTCAGTCAAAATGATTAATTCAATTGAATTTTCAAATTCATTTGAATAAAACTTTCCTTCCAAGTTCTTATCAAAAATGGACAAAGTCAAATGAAAGGGATTCCAATTTCACGTCTTAACTTAAATGAAATGAGCGCACTATAATTATAGTCGGCAATTTTATAAGAGATAGATAGTATAAAAATTCATTTTTATACTATCTATCTCTTAGTCTATAAAGTTGTAATCTAGAATAAAGATAAAGGTTTAAGTTTCTATATATCAATCTACAATATTCTCTTCATATATGTGTATATTAATTCCATATCTATATATTCCATATATTGTATGGAATTGACATAAGACCCAATTTCCTACATCTATTTGTTATTTGTTCCGATCAATCTGAAATAATTCTTATCTGTAGGATTCTAATTCCTTTCCTTTTACTAATAAGGAAGGGGAAAACTCGCCTATTTTTAACGTCAGAACCGTGATATGAAATAAGTCGATAAAGCATAAACCGCCTTTCTAAAAATAGAAACCAAAGGGTAAATGCCCGATATGTAACTCGCCCGAGGCAATATTTTATTATTGCCCGGTCTCTCCTTAAACAACCACTATCTCTATATAATTTCTCATAGAAAGTGCGTATACGCTTAACAAAACGACTTCTTTTTTGAAGAGTAAAAGGGAAATAAAAAAAAAAGAAAAAAGGTCCGGTCTTCCTTAGTATCCATCTATAAAGATAGTAAGAGCCCATTCCCATTGATTGAAATAGAAAATTTCGGAAGAATTTTAGGTTGGAATAAATTTCCAATCATCTGAATCCCTTTCTTTTCGAAGTACAAAGATGGGAATCGATGAAATATCTCTTTGATTGAAAAAGTATGATTCCTATCATAGATTACTCCATTGGAATCCAATGGGATTCCAAATTCAAAGAAAAGATTTGATTTTAAATAGTTCAAAAGAATGATCTATAAAACAATCGATACGGTTTGATTCCTGAACTCAATTAGTAGTACTTCTAAAGTCCACTTCTTCCCCACACTACGAGTGAAAGGGAAAATGTAAAGACTACCATTAAAGCAGCCCAAGCGAGACTTACTATATCCATGTGCATTATGTCCCCTATCTCTATAAATACGAAGGAATTTTTTCATTATTCCTCACTAATAATAGTGGAATTAATGTCGCAGAGTCAAAAAGGGGTTCTACCAAACACTATTGAGAAACCAATCCAATAAATCGATTATGATTTCGATTTTTTTGGTGATTCAGGCGACACCCGGATTTGAACTGGGGAAAAAGGATTTGCAGTCCCCCGCCTTACCACTCGGCCATGCCGCCAAAATGATACAAAATAGAATAGATGCAATTTTTCCCGGATTACTGAATTTTTATTGTACTTGCATTTTGACTTCTGTTTTCCTTAATCCTTTATTTCCTAAAATAAAAGAAAGACCCCTTTTGATTGGATTTGATCTATCCCTTATGATTGATTGTATAGTATCTGAAAATACACAATGCTAAAAACATTCTCTCGTTTTTCTATTGAGAAATCAAATGGGTATTTTTCAGACGAGAAATTAGAACCATTGACTATTGACCCCTTACTTCGAATTCATGAACGATTCTGGAATTTGAATTTCAAATTGTGTTTTCCTAATGACAAAATACAAATTGAGACAGAACGAATCAGTATTGATTTTTTAATCAAAAAATATTTCTCAATTTCAATTATAACAAAACATATGAGTTTATGTAAACCCCAGAACATAAATTGTTACACAGATATCTATTATTTAGATATATTGTCAATAAGGAATTATCATAAAATTATCCTACTTCATTTCATGCATTGAATGGGAATTTTCTTTTGATAGAGCACGCCCGGGGCTGTCGCTATCCCGAATAGAACCGG